CAATGAAAAAGGCTATAGAATTAACTGAACAAGCGGATACAAAAGGAATTCAAGTTCAAATTGCAGGACGTATCGACGGAAAAGAAATTGCGCGTGTTGAATGGATCAGAGAGGGTAGGGTTCCACTACAAACCATTCGAGCTAAAATTGATTATTGTTCCTATACAGTTCGAACAATCTATGGGGTATTAGGCATCAAAATTTGGATATTTATAGAAGGGGAATAAGAAACCTTTATTTCCCTTTGCATTCTATCCAGCGATGGAACAAAAAATGATAAATTAGTTTCTTCTTTTTCTTTTCTGTTCAAAAAAAAAAAATGAACAATTATAATTATATAGGGTTTAATAAAAATGAAATGAATCTTTTGATCAAATTGCTATGCTTAGTGTGTGACTCGTTGGTTTTTTTAGGGTTAGTATAAAAAACCAGCCCCATAGTATAGTATAAACAAATAACTATAGAAGTAATAACCAACTCATCACTTCGTATTATCTGGATCCAAAGAACCAGTCAAGATATGATATATTGTTCATATTGTTGTAGCAACTGAAATCTTTTTTTATTAAAAAATCTGCTTCTAAGTTGTCAATCGAAATAAAAAAGAAAGGGTATGGATAAATGGAAGGATGAGAGAAAGAAAGAAAAAGAATATTGATGATATAGAATTCCAATATGTAAGGTCTATGAGTCATCTCAGAAAAAATCTGCGTAATAAAGCATCAATACGGATTCATCATTAAATGGATCTGCTCATCGAACAAAAAATAAAGAGCTTCGAGCCAATAAAGACTAAGAATATTGACTCAAGAACTAATAGCTCCGTTGTAGAATTCAGACCTAACCATTAAGTAAGAAGCGATGGGAACGATGGAACCTGTGAATTCAAAAGATTTTAGTGAAAATGAATTCGAATGATTCATTGATCGGGATGGCGGAACCGGCCAGAGACCAATTCATCTATTCGGAAAAGTTATGAACTAATGATAGAACTGAAATAGAAATTGAAAGAGTAAATATTCGCCCGCGAAAACTTTCTTTTCTTGGATTGCTAAAATTGGGTCAATCCAATACGATAAAGAGTAAAAAAAAAAAAAAAATAGTTCTTTAATATATTTAGATTTAGTTATCTATACAAACAAGATATACAAATTCATAATAGATTTGATCTAGATTAAACGAAATCCATGATTCAGTATATTACTTATTAAATGAAATACATGTATATCTTAATTCAAATTATATTCTATCTGAATTCAAAATCTTGAAATTGAATTGATTTTATTCGCGAGGAGCTGGATGAGAAGAAACTCTCACGTCCGGTTCTGTAGTAGAGATGGAATTTTAAACAAACCATCAACTATAACCCCAAAAGAACCAGATTCCGTAAACAACATAGAGGAAGAATGAAGGGAATATCTTATCGAGGTAATACTATTTGTTTTGGTAAATACGCTCTTCAGGCACTTGAACCCGCTTGGATCACATCTAGACAAATAGAAGCAGGTCGACGAGCAATGACACGAAATGCACGCCGCGGTGGAAAAATATGGGTCCGTATATTTCCAGATAAACCAGTTACAGTAAGGCCCGCAGAAACACGTATGGGTTCAGGTAAAGGCTCTCCCGAATATTGGGTAGCTGTTGTTAAACCAGGTCGAATCCTTTATGAAATGGGTGGAGTAACAGAAAATATAGCCAGAAGGGCTATTTCAATAGCAGCGTCCAAAATGCCTATACGAGCTCAATTCATCATTTCGGGATAAAAAAGAAAAAAAAAATAGGCCTTAAAAATAGCGGGCGCAGTTTTCTTTTTTTGAACAAATAATATTTCTTTTTTTCTTCGACCTTTGTATTGTAAAAAACAGATCAAAAAATGATATGATTCAACCTCAGACCCATTTGAATGTAGCAGATAACAGCGGGGCTCGAGAATTGATGTGTATTCGAATCATAGGAGCTAGCAATCGTCGATATGCTCATATTGGTGACGTTATTGTTGCTGTGATCAAAGACGCAGTTCCAAACATGCCTCTAGAAAGATCAGAAGTGGTCAGAGCTGTAATTGTCCGTACTTGTAAAGAACTTAAACGTGACAACGGTATGATAATACGATATGATGACAATGCTGCAGTTGTGATTGATCAAGAAGGAAATCCAAAAGGAACTCGAGTTTTTGGTGCGATTGCCCGAGAATTGAGACAGTTCAATTTTACTAAAATAGTTTCATTAGCTCCCGAGGTATTATAAAATGAGACCACGATATGGTTATAGGTTATAGTAGGGTATTTAAAAGAAATAGATTAAGATTCATTTAGTAGATTTTGTCTCACGTATATACCTTTCAAAATTCATATTCATAAACAAATAAGTAAAAAAAACATGTTGATTATATCCAAATTTGGAGGCACCAATAATTTTAATTAATCATGGGTAGTGATACTATTGCTGACATAATAACGTCTATACGAAATGCCGATATGTATAGAAAAAGCGTGGTTCGAGTAGCATCTACTAATATCAGCCAAAGTATTGTTAAAATACTTTTACGAGAGGGTTTTATCGAAAACGTGAGAAAACATCGAGAAAACAACAAAGATTTTTTGGTTTTAACCCTACGACATAGAAGGAATAGGAAAAGGACTTATCGAAATCTTTTAAATTTAAAACGGATCAGTCGGCCGGGTCTACGAATCTATTCTAACTATCAAAGAATTCCTAGAATTTTAGGCGGGATGGGGGTTGTAATTCTTTCTACCTCTCGGGGTATAATGACAGACCGAGAGGCTCGACTAGAAAGAATAGGCGGAGAAATTTTGTGTTATATATGGTAATCTTTCTAATATCCGAATTGAATAGGAAACTTCTTTTTTGTGAAAAAGAAAAGAAAAGGGGTGGGTTGTCTAATAGGGTTCTTCCTCCACTAGTTGATACTTCAAGGAGGTTTTACCTGGAATGAAAGAACAAAAATGGATTCATGAAGGTTTAATTACTGAATCGCTTCCCAACGGCATGTTCCGGGTTCGTTTAGATAATGAAGATATTATTCTAGGTTATGTTTCAGGAAAGATCCGACGTAGTTTTATACGAATATTGCCAGGAGATAGAGTCAAAATTGAAGTAAGTCGTTATGATTCAACCAGAGGTCGTATAATTTATCGACTCCGCAACAAAGATTCGAAAGATTAGGTTTTTTTCAACTTCACTATTTATTTCGCAGGAATACGATTCGAAATCGAAATTTTCAATCAACTTATTTTATTCCAAGAAATAGATTCAAAATTAAAATTAAAGTAAGGAGTGGCAAATATGAAAATAAGAGCTTCTGTTCGTAAAATTTGTGAAAAATGTCGACTAATCCGTCGTCGGGGACGAATTATAGTAATTTGTTCCAACCCAAGACATAAACAAAGACAAGGATAATAAGACTCGTTAAAGACCCAATCTACAAATGGGATCTTTTTTGACATGAAATGGATATATCCATATATCTCTGACTCAAATTTATGAGATGATAAAATATGGCAAAAGCTATACCGAAAAAGGGTTCACGTGGGCGTATTGGTTCACGTAAGAGTATACGTAAAATACCAAAGGGGGTTATTCATATTCAAGCAAGTTTCAATAATACCATTGTGACTGTTACAGATGTACGAGGACGGGTGGTTTCTTGGTCCTCGGCCGGTACTTGCGGCTTCCGAGGTACAAGAAGAGGGACGCCGTTTGCTGCTCAAACCGCAGCGGCAAATGCTATTCGTGCAGTAGTAGATCAAGGTATGCAACGAGCAGAAGTCATGATTAAAGGTCCCGGTCTCGGAAGAGACGCAGCATTACGAGCTATTCGCAGAAGTGGTATACTATTAACTTTCGTACGGGATGTAACCCCTATGCCACATAATGGCTGTAGACCCCCGAAAAAAAGACGTGTGTAGAAATCAAAATTGAATCTATTTCAATAGCAAGAGAAACAAGAGAAATAAATGATTCAATGATCAGATCAAATAATATTATTATGGTTCGAGAGAAAATAACAGTATCTACTCGGACACTACAGTGGAAGTGTGTTGAATCAGCAGCAGACAGTAAGCGTCTTTTGTATGGGCGCTTTATTCTGTCTCCGCTTATGAAAGGTCAAGCAGACACAATAGGCATTGCGATGCGAAGAGCTTTGCTTGGAGAAATCGAAGGAACATGTATCACACGCGCAAAATCTGAGAAAATCTCACACGAATTTTCTACCATAATGGGTATTCAAGAATCAGTACATGAAATTTTAATGAATTTGAAAGAAATCGTATTGAGAAGTAATCTCTATGGAACTTGTGAGGCATCTATTTGTGTCAGGGGCCCTGGATATGTAACTGCTCAAGATATCATCTTACCGCCTTATGTAGAAATAGTCGATAATACACAGCATATAGCTAGCTTGACGGAACCCATTGAGTTGGTTATTGGATTACAAATAGAGAAGAATCGCGGATATCTTATAAAAGCGCCAAATACCTTTCAAGATGGAACTTATCCTATAGATCCTGTATTCATGCCTGTTCGAAATGCGAATCATAGTATTCATTCTTATGAAAATGGTAACAAAGAGATACTATTTCTCGAAATATGGACAAATGGAAGTTTAACTCCTAAAGAAGCACTTCACGAAGCCTCCCGGAATTTGATTGATTTATTGATTCCCTTTTTACATACCAAAGAAGAAAATTTAATTTTAGAGGACAATCAACACATAGTTCCTTTACCCCCTTTTACCTTTTATGATAAATTGGCTAAACTAACAAAAAATAAAAAAAAAATGGCGTTGAAATCGATTTTTATTGACCAATCAGAATTGCCTCCCAGAATCTATAATTGCCTCAAAAGGTCCAACATATATACATTATTGGACCTTTTGAATAACAGTCAAGAAGATCTTATGAAAATGGAAAATTTTCGCATAGAAGATGTCAAACAAATTTTAGGGATTCTAGAAAAAAATTTCGTAATTGATT